AAATTGTTTTGGAGTTGTAACAATTTTAGAAGAAAGAAGAAAACTATTTCTAAATATATCAAAAGAAAAAAAAAACTGGGTCATCCAAAACATTTTATTTCGACAAGAAATAATAAACAAATTTTCAAAATCAAAAAGAAACCGAATTCTATTATCCGGAGTTAAAGAAGTATCTGAATTGAATGCAACTAAAAAAGAAAAAGATTCGTTAATTAATAACAATAATCGAACGAGTCAGAAATTGTCCATCCCAATACGATCTATGGTTTTGGCAAATTTTTCACTGACAGAAAGAAAAATGAAAGATCTTTCTGCTAGAAGAAAGATAATCCTAAATCAAATAGAAAAAATTTCAAAAGAAAAGGAAAAAAAATTTTTAACCTCGGGGATAAATATTAGTCCTAACAAAATAAGTTATAATGCTAAAACATTAAAATCATCAAAAAATATTTCACAGATATTAAAAATAAGAAATGCTCGATTAGCGCATAAATTCCATTTTTTTATAAAAATTTTGATTGAAAAGATATACATAGATATTTTTTTAGGTATCCTTAATATTCCAAGGTTCAATGCACAGCTTTTTCTTGAATCAACAAAAAAAATTATTACTAAATCCATTTACAATAATAAAGAAAATCACAAAAAAATTGATAAAACAAATCAAAATACAATTCACTTTATTTCGATTATAAATATAAAAAAGTCACTTAATAATAGTAATATTGCTGTTATTAATATGAATTCACAGATTCTTTGTGACATATCCTCCTTGTCACAAGCATATGTATTTTACAAATTATCACAAATCAAAATTATTAACTTATATAAGTTAAGATCTATCCTTCAATATCATGGACTTTTTCTAAAGAATGAAATAAAGGATTATTTTAGAGCCCAAGGACTATTTAATTTCGAATTAAAAGAAAAAAATGTTAGAAATTTTGTAATGAATCAATGGAAAAACTGGTTAAGGAATCATTATCAATATAAATACGATTTATCTCAGATTAGATGGTCTAGATTAATGCCACAAAAATGGCGAAATAGAATCACTCAACACCAACACCCTATGGTTCAAAATATAAAATTAAAGAAATGGAGTTTCTATGAAAAAGACCAATTAATCCATTACGAAAAAAAAAAAGATTTTGAGGCAGACTCATTACCGAATCAAAAAGATAATTTTAAAAAACACTATAGATATAATCTTTTATCATATAAATCTATTAATTATGAAAATAAGAATGAAAATAAGAAGGACTCATATATTTATGTATCACCATTCAAAATAAATAATAAAAAAAAGATTTATTATAATTACAACACAAATAAAAGCAACTTTTTCGAGATGTTGGAAGGTATTCCTATCAATAATTATCTAGCGGAAAATGATATTCTCGATATCGAGAAAAGCCCGGATAGAAAATATTTTGATTGGAAAATTCTCAATTTTTGTCCTAGAAAGAAGGTCCATATTGAATCCTGGATCGATACCGAAAGCGAAGATAAAAAAAATACTACGACTAATAAGTATCAAATAATTGATAAAACGGAGAAAACCCCCCTTTTTGATTGGATAGGAATGAATGAAGAAATACAAAAGGGTCTCATATCAAATTTTGAACTTTGGTTCTTTCGAAAATTTGTGATACTTTACAACACATATAAAATAAAACCACACGCGATACCAATCCAATTTCTTCTTTTAAATGTTCATAAAAATGAAAATGTTAGTAAAAATAAGAAAATCAACAAGAAGAAAAATGGTGATCTTTTTATATCTATATCATCGAATGAAAACAAAATTATTGAATTAGAGAATCAAAATCACGAAGAAAAAGAATCCGAAGTGCAAGTAGACTTCGGATCAGTTTTCGCAAATAAAGAAAAAGATAGTGAAGAAGATTATATGGGATTAAGTATGAAAAAACATAGACATAAAAAGCAAAACAAAAGTTATACGGAAATAGAACTTGATTTCTTACTAAAACGATATTTATGTTTTCAATTAAGATGGAATGGTTCTTTAAATCAAAAAATAATCAATAATATCAAAGTATATTGTCTCCTGCTTAGACTGACAAATCCACGAGAAATTATTATATCTTTTATTCAAAGGCAAGAAATAAGTCTGAATATTCTGATGGTTCAGAAGGATTTAACTCTTACAGAATTGATGAAAAAGGGAATATTGATTATCGAACCTGTTCGTCTGTCGATAAAAAATAATGGACAATTTCTTTTGTATCAAACCGTAGGGATCTTATTAGTTCATAAGAACAAACAACAAATTAATCAAAAATACAGAGACAAAATCGATTCTATTTCTATTGAAAGGAATCAAAGTATAATTGGAAATAGAGACAAAAATGATTATGATTTACTTGTTCCCGAAAATATTTTATCCCCGAAACGTCGTCGAGAATTAAGAATTCTAATTTCTTTCAATTTCAAAAATAAAAAAAATATTCATATAAATACAGAAATTTACAATGGCAATAACATAAAAAACTGTGGTCCCCTTTTTGATAAAAGCAAACATTTTGATAGAGATAAAAATAAACTAATTAAATTAAAATTTTTTCTTTGGCCCCATTTTCGATTAGAAGATTTAGCTTGTATGAATCGTTATTGGTTCAATACTAATAATGCCAGCCGGTTCAGTATGGTAAGGATATATACATATCCTCGGTTGAAATTTTTGTAAGGGTACATTTTATATATATATATCCCATAGCATATTTGATCTAGAAATGAATCAAATGAATCAATAGAATTTTTTGACTTTTCATTTTTCATTTTAGGTAGAATTTTGTTCTCTTTTGTAAGCGAAAAAATATATCACCTTTTTGTATCTATAACCGATTTATTTGACTAAATTTTGAATTAGTAACTTGAATTACTAACAAAGTAAAGATTTTTTGTGTATATTTGTGTAGTGTATATTTGTGTATATAAAATTAATAAAGAATTAACATTATTATTATTTATTAATACAATGCATTTTTTTTATTATTACTGATCAATAAAAATAAAAATTCTCTTAATCTTAATTAAAAAAGGTGGATTATTTTATGGTAAAAAATTCATTCATTTCAGTTATTTCACAAGAAGAAAAAGACGAAAACAAAGGATCTATTGAATTTCAAAACAAAGGATCTATTGAATTTCAAATAGTAAGTTTCACTAATAAGATACGAAGACTTACTTCACATTTGGAATTGCATAGAAAAGATTATTTATCTCAGAGAGGTTTGCGGAAAATTCTAGGAAAACAGCAACGACTGCTGTCTTATTTAGCAAAAAAAAATAGAGTACGTTATAAAGAATTAATTAGCCGGTTAGATATTCGGGAGTCAAAAACTCATTAATGCGAAGAGTTTTTTTTTTTTGAATTATTTGATTTATTAGATCTTAATATGAACTTCTTTTTGTTTTCAGTAATTCATGAAAAAATGGATCGAGGAAACCCCTATGAATGTACCAGTTACACGAAAGGACCTTATGATAGTCAATATGGGTCCCCACCACCCATCAATGCATGGCGTTCTTCGACTCATCGTTACTCTAGACGGTGAAGGTGTTATTGACTGTGAACCAATATTAGGTTATTTACACAGAGGGATGGAAAAAATTGCGGAAAATCGAACAATTATACAATATTTGCCCTATGTAACACGCTGGGATTATTTGGCTACTATGTTCACAGAAGCAATAACAATAAATGGTCCAGAACTGTTAGGAAATATTCAAGTGCCGAAAAGAGCCAGCTATATCAGAGTAATTATGTTGGAATTGAGTCGTATAGCTTCTCATTTGTTATGGCTTGGGCCTTTTATGGCAGATATTGGTGCACAGACTCCTTTCTTCTATATTTTTAGAGAGAGAGAATTGGTATATGATTTATTCGAAGCTGTCACCGGTATGAGAATGATGCATAATTTTTTTCGTATCGGGGGAGTAGCCACCGATCTACCTCATGGATGGATAGATAAATGTTTGGATTTTTGCGATTATTTTTTAACAGGAGTTGCTGAATATCAAAAACTTATTACGCGAAATCCTATTTTTTTAGAACGAGTTGAAGGAGTAGGTATTGTTGGTGCAGAGGAAGCAATAAATTGGGGTTTATCAGGACCAATGCTACGAGCTTCCGGAGTACAATGGGATCTTCGTCAAGTTGATCATTATGAGTGTTACGACAAATTTGATTGGGAAGTCCAGTGGCAAAAAGAAGGAGATTCGTTAGCTCGTTATTTAGTCCGAATTGGTGAAATGATGGAATCTATAAAAATTATTCAACAGGCTCTGGAAGAAATTCCGGGGGGGCCCCATGAGAATTTAGAAACCCGACGTTTTGAAAGGGATACGGAATGGAACGATTTCGAATATCGATTCATTAGTAAAAAGACTTCTCCTACTTTTGAATTACCGAAACAAGAACTTTATGTGAGAGTCGAAGCCCCAAAAGGAGAATTGGGAATTTTTCTAATAGGGGATCAGAGCGGTTTTCCTTGGAGATGGAAAATTCGCCCCCCAGGTTTTATCAATTTACAAATTCTTTCTGAATTAGTTAAAAGAATGAAATTGGCCGATATTATGACAATACTAGGTAGTATAGATATCATTATGGGAGAAGTTGATCGTTGAAATGATAATTGATACAACAGAAGTACACGCTATCAATTCTTTTTCTAGATTCGAATCCTTAAACGAGGTCTATGGAATTATATGGGTGTTTATCCCTATTTTGACTCTTGTATTGGGAATCACGCTAGGCATATTAGTAATTGTATGGCTAGAAAGAGAAATATCTGCAGGGATACAACAACGTATTGGACCTGAATATGCCGGTCCTTTGGGAATTCTTCAAGCTTTAGCGGATGGGACAAAACTACTTTTCAAAGAGAATCTTTTTCCCTCTAGGGGGAATACTCATTTATTCAATGTCGGTCCATCCCTAGCAGTCATATCAACTCTATTAAGCTATTCAGTAATTCCTTTTGGCTATCACCTTGTTTTAACTGATCTAAATATTGGTGTTTTTTTATGGATTGCCATTTCAAGTATTGCTCCCATTGGACTTCTTATGTCAGGATATGGATCAAATAATAAATATTCCTTTTTAGGTGGTCTACGAGCTGCTGCTCAATCGATTAGTTATGAAATACCATTAACTCTTTGTGTGTTATCCATATCTCTACGTGTGATTCGTTGAAACATAAACTTTTTCCTATTCCTTTCTTTTTAGTAAGAAGGCGAAATCAATTGAATAGATATCTTCATTTTTTATTCATCATTTTGGTTAATGAACTAAATTGGATAGTTATATGAGTGAAAGAAAACAACTTGTCAATTTGCAGTAAAAAAATGGAGACTCATTTCCTATGTACAAGAGTAAAACAGAAATAAACATAAGAAAAGAAGGCCGCCCCAAGTTGATTAGTCATCCTGGCTTGAAGCGGGTTTAAAAGAGCAACCTTATTGAGTTTTCACTATCATTTATATGTATGACCATAATGCTAACAGGTGATTGAGCAAAAATGAGTGGATGGTTAGGAACACCAAGATACACAAAGGATTAGTAATAGAGGTTTTTAAAATTCTCTATCTAAAATAAAAGGATATTTCGGCAGAATATAAAAGTATATTAATTGGGGCTTAAAGTTGGTAGAAATGATCAGGCAGTACTTCCCATGATTCCGATCCAGAGTATACTCCTGCCCACCGATTAAAGAAATGACTATGAGGAACGAAATAATCCTTTCCCCTTTTTAATCCCCTTTTTCTTTATTTTTTTTCAGAAAGAAGAATAGGAACGAAAAAAAGAATCTAATATCTAATTACAATAAAAAAAAATCTTCTTTTTTCCTATATCCATATTCATATAGATGGAATTCGTATCATAATTCGGAATATCTAATTCTTTTTCGTAATCGAAAATGATAGGTTGAAATATCTCTTGGTATTTTTACAAAGAATATTTTTATAAATAAATTATAAAGAGTATTTTATTGATAAATTTTTAAGTTATTACTCAAGAAAGAAAAATTGAAACTATTAAAGGATGAGATCCATTCAGAAGTACTTTTTTGTTAGTATTATAACAGATAGAATTTCATTGCCCGAATTTTGGAACATCGATAGATTTATTATATTTTGATCCTATATATCCTACAAATATAGCAAAATCAATATTAAATAATAAAATAAATAAATAATATGGTCTGGTCCTTAAATTTTTTTATGGCCTTCGAGGAGCCGTATGAGGTGAGAATCTCATGTACGGTTCTGTAATAGCGATAGGAACAGTGATGTTCTCACCGACTATGATTATCTAATAGTTCAAGTACAGTTGATATAGTTGAGGCACAATCAAAATCTAGTTTTTGGGGGTGGAATTTATGGCGTCAACCTATAGGATTTCTTATTTTTTTTATTTCTTCTCTAGCAGAATGTGAACGATTGCCTTTTGATTTACCAGAAGCAGAAGAAGAATTAGTAGCAGGTTATCAAACCGAATATTCAGGTATCAAATTTGGTTTATTTTATATTGCTTCCTATCTAAACTTATTAGTTTCTTCATTATTTGTAACAGTTCTTTACTTGGGCGGTTGGAATATCCCTATTCCGTATATATTCGTTCCTGAGTCTTTTGAAACAAATAAAATAGATGGAGTCTTTGGAACAACAATTGGTATCTTTATTACATTGGTTAAAACTTACTTGTTCTTGTTCATTCCTATCACAACAAGATGGTCTTTACCTAGACTAAGAATGGACCAACTTTTAAATCTTGGATGGAAATTTCTTTTACCTATTTCTCTCGGCAATCTCTTATTAACAACCTCTTTCCAGCTCCTTTCACTATAAAAAAAAGAAAAGGATAAAAAAAGAATATTTTTCTATATTCATGACTTGTCTTCAAATTCAAACAAGAGAAAAAAACAAATATAAAATCATTCATAAATATTCACGATATGTTTCCCATGGTAACTGGGTTCATGAATTATGGGCAACAAACCATGCGAGTTGTACGGTACATTGGTCAAAGTTTCATGATTACCTTATCCCATGCAAATCGTTTACCTGTAACTATTCAATATCCTTATGAAAAATTAATCACATCGGAGCGTTTCCGCGGTCGAATCCATTTTGAATTTGATAAATGCATTGCTTGTGAAGTATGTGTTCGGGTATGTCCTATAGATCTACCTGTTGTTGATTGGAAATTGGAAACTGACATTCGAAAAAAACGGTTGTTTAATTACAGTATTGATTTCGGAATCTGTATATTTTGTGGCAACTGTGTTGAGTATTGTCCAACAAATTGTTTATCAATGACTGAAGAATATGAACTTTCCACTTATGATCGTCACGAATTGAATTATAATCAAATTTCTTTAGGTCGTTTACCAATGTCAATAGTTGACGATTATACAATTCGAACAATTTTGAATTCAACTCAAAAAAAAAATTAGATAAACCACTTTGATTGATTAAAAAGTACAATTATTAAACTAAAATTCTGTTTTGATCTAAAGAAATGCAATAGGGTTTCTTTGATTTTTCTTGGTCAATAACTACAAAAATTACAAATTCCAACTATTGATTTGAGTGATTGGTCAGAATTGCATCGTGGCTTAATTTTTTTGTGAAAATCTATTAAGAATGTGTAATTCTATCCATAATTCTTTTTAAAATTTTTTAAAATTCAATTTAGAATGCCTTTTTCTAGAATTCTAGAAAGAATGAGATTCGTATAATAGCTGTACCTATAGTAATTTATACCCCCTAGGGTTTATAACCTATTATAAATAAGTTTTTCCTGGTCAGGTCAATAAGGTCATGAAAAAACAATTTCATTTTTTTTATCTCTTAATTTTACGTGCAATGGATTTGCCCGGACTAATACACGATTTTCTTTTATTTTTTCTGGGATTAGGTCTTATATTAGGAGGTCTAGGAGTGGTATTACTTACCAACCCAATTTTTTCTGCCTTTTCGTTGGGATTAGTTCTTGTTTGTATATCTTTATTCTATATTTTATCCAACTTTCATTTTGTAGCTGCTGTACAGCTCCTTATTTATGTGGGAGCTATAAATGTTTTAATTCTATTTGCTGTGATGTTCATGAATGGTTCAGAATATTCCAAAGATTTTAATCTTTGGACTGTTGGAAACGGGGTTACTTCCTTAATTTGTACAAGTATTTTTGTTTCACTAATTACTATTATTCCAGATACGTCATGGTACGGTATTATTTGGACTACAAAAACAAATCAGATTATAGAACAAGATTTAATAAGTAATGGTCAACAAATTGGAATTCACTTATCAACAGATTTTTTTCTTCCATTTGAATTCATTTCAATAATCCTTTTAGTTGCTTTGATAGGTGCGATTGCTGTGGCTCGTCAGTAATAAATCTTTAGAATTAGGAACTGCAATCTATTTGTTCTATGTTATCACATTTATTTTCTTTCAATTCTATTTAAAGATGATTATTTATGTATAAATTTTTTTATTTGATCCATATATTTCTTTGTTCTGCACTTGTGATATTCTTATTCTAGTCAATCCAATCTGTTGATGTTGAATTGTTGTTCATATTGAAATAAATCGAAATTTATAAGGAGTTGGTCAACGATGCTCGAACATGTACTTGTTTTGAGTGCTTATTTATTTTCTATCGGTATCTATGGATTGATCACAAGTAGAAATATGGTTAGAGCCCTCATGTGCCTTGAACTTATACTGAATGCAGTTAATATAAATTTCGTAACATTTTCTGATTTTTTTGATAATCGCCAATTAAAAGGAAATATTTTTTCAATTTTTGTTATAGCTCTCGCAGCCGCTGAAGCAGCCATTGGACCAGCTATTGTTTCTTCAATTTATCGTAACAGAAAATCAACCCGTATCAATCAATCGAATTTGTTGAATAAGTAGGATTAATCATATAGAATATAATTTTCATCGAGTTGGCATATATGATATGTAACTTATCCGATCATGTTTGCGAAAACGTAGGAAATTAAAGTATCTTGGCTCTATCTCATGAGTCGATCCAGAATTCAATAGAAAAATTCTGATAAATCATTGATTCGTCTGGTGTCTAAATATATGATGACTAATTTAGAAATTTACTAGATTGAAATTTTATGACGTTAAAAAAATTAGAAATCCAATGTCGCATTCAGTAAAGATTTATGATACATGTATAGGGTGTACTCAATGTGTCCGAGCCTGCCCCACGGATGTATTAGAAATGATACCTTGGGATGGGTGTAAATCTAAGCAAATCGCTTCTGCTCCAAGAACAGAGGACTGTGTCGGTTGTAAGAGATGTGAATCCGCCTGTCCAACGGATTTCTTGAGTGTTCGAGTTTATTTATGGCATGAAACAACCCGAAGCATGGGTCTAGCTTATTGATACTTTTCAGAAAAATCCACTTGAATACATTTGATTTTTTGTTTACCGACAAAAACCCGTACTCGAAAAAAAAAATACAAAATATATATATTCTATTTTTTCTATTTTCGAGCACGGGTTTTTCTAGTCCAAGTGTATCTTGCCTTTACCACGAATTCTTTTCCTTGGTTAACAATATTTGTAGTTTTACCGATATTCGCGGGTTCCTTAATTTTCTTTTTCCCCCATAGAGGAAATAAGGTAATTAGGTCGTATACTTTATGTATATGTATTTTAGAACTCCTTTTAATGACTTATGTGTTCTCTTATTATTTCCAATTGAACGACCCATTAATCCAATTAACAGAAGATTATAAATGGATCCAATTTTTTGATTTTTACTGGAGATTGGGAATAGATGGATTTTCTTTAAGCCCTATTTTACTGACAGGATTTATCACCACTTTAGCTACTTTAGCGGCTCGGCCAATTACTCGGGATTCCCGATTATTCCATTTTCTCATGTTAGCAATGTATAGTGGTCAAATAGGATTATTTTCTTCTCAAAATCTGTTGCTTTTTTTTATCATGTGGGAGTTAGAATTAATTCCCGTTTATCTACTTCTATCCATGTGGGGGGGAAAGAAACGTCTGTATTCAGCTACAAAGTTTATTTTGTATACTGCCGGAGGTTCTGTTTTTTTATTAATGGGAGCTTTGGGTATCGCTTTTTATGGTTCCAATGAACCAAGATTCCATTTTGAAACATCAGCCAATCAATCATATCCTGTAGCGCTAGAAATATTTTTTTATATTGGATTTCTTATTGCTTTTGCTGTCAAATCACCGATTATACCCTTACATATATGGTTACCCGATACCCATGGGGAAGCACATTACAGTACTTGTATGCTTCTAGCCGGAATCTTATTAAAAATGGGAGCGTATGGGTTGGTTCGAATCAATATGGAATTATTACCTCATGCTCATTCTATCTTTTCTCCCTGGTTGATAATAGTAGGCGTCATGCAAATAATCTATGCAGCTTCAACATCTTCGGGTCAACGAAATTTAAAAAAAAGAATAGCCTATTCTTCTGTATCTCATATGGGTTTCATAATTATAGGAATTTGCTCTATAAGTGATATGGGACTCAATGGAGCCATTTTACAAATAATATCACATGGGTTTATTGGCGCTACACTTTTTTTCTTAGCAGGAACGGGTTATGATAGAATACGTCGTGTGTATCTTGACGCAATGGGAGGAATGGCTGCCCTAATGCCAAAAATATTCACGACATTCAGTATCTTATCACTAGCTTCCCTTGCATTACCGGGCATGAGCGGTTTTTTTGCGGAATTGGCAGTATTTTTTGGAATAATTACCGGCCAAAAATATTTTTTAATGTCAAAAATAGTAATTACTTTTGGAATGACAGTTGGAATGATATTAACTCCTATTTATTTATTATCTATGTTACGCCAGATGTTCTATGGATACAAGCTGTTTAATGCTCCAAACTCTTATTTTTTTGATTCTGGGCCGCGGGAGTTATTTGTTTCGATTTCCATCCTTCTGCCTGTAATAGGTATTGGTATTTATCCGGATTTTCTTTTCTCATTATCAGTTGACAGGGTCGAAGCTCTTCTATCTAATTATTTTTATCAATAGTTTTTCTAAATAAAACTCAAAATAAAAAAGAAATCCATAGGATTTCTCATTTTTTAAGTTATACAAGGAAAAACGTCTTTTTTCGTCTCTTAATTGGAACCAAATTTTTTGGCATTTGTGAGAACTTTTTGAATCAAGTAATATGATGATTCAAAAAGTTCTCAACGGCTTACCTGAAGCGTCTTGTATATATGCTTTGCCGTCCTATAGAGTTGCATTCGTCAGACCCTTTCCATTCAATTAGATGTTAATTGTTAATGTAAATGAACCATAACTATGTAGTCCTATTCCTAATAAATTAACTCCAAAATAGCATATCCAAATTATAAGAAAACCAATAGAAGCGACAATTGCGGAATTTAAATCCTCAAAAGGTTTATTTGTTCGAGTATGAAAATAAATTGCGAATATGGTCCACGTAATAAATGCCCAAGTTTCCTTGGGGTCCCAATTCCAATATGATCCCCATGCTTCATTAGCCCAGACTGCTCCCGAAAGAATACCTATAGTTAAAAAGATAAAACCTATACTTATAATACGATAACCCCAGTCATCTAATTGTTGAATCAATTGAAACCTGTAATAATTCCTAGAAGAAAGAAAAGAAATATTTCTTAAAACATTCTTTCTTTCGGTCATATATTGTATCTCACTAAAAGAAAATGAATCATTTAATAAATTATTGCTTTTATCAACATCAAAAATGCTTATGATTTTTCGAAATGTGATTACTAGAAATGCTACTGATAATAATGATCCACACAAAAGAGCTGCATAGCCCAATATCATCATACTTACGTGCATCATTAACCACTGGGATTGGAGAGCGGGCACTAATATTTTTGATTGATGCGTGTTAGTTAAAAGACCTGAAGTAGCAAACCCTTGGGTAAAAAAAGTACTTGGCGCGGTTATTGCGCTTAAATAATTTTTATGTTTTTTAAAATACGGAACCATATGAATAACGGAAAAAGCCCATGAAAGAAAGATTAATGATTCATATAAATCACTTAATGGGAAATGTTCCAAAAAAATCCAACGAGTAATTAATAATCCTGTTATACAGAAAAAAGTAGTTATCATGCCCTTTTCTGACGAATCATATAGTTCGACGAATTCATCGACTACTAAAGTTATCAAATGAATTGTAATTACAATTGACACGACTGAAAAAGATATATGAGTTAATATATGTTCTAAAGTTGAAAATATCATAAAAATTATAAATAAAATTAAAAAGCGGGAAGGCTCTTCAATTAGAAATCAGGAATTGAATTCATTATAGGATTTATTGTATCCTTTTGAAAATTCCAGGATGTTATGCCGCTACTCGGACTCGAACCGAGATGCTCTAGCACTGCTTCCTAAGAGCAGCGTGTCTACCGATTTCACCATAGCGGCTTGCTCGAAATCATAATAATCTATTTTGATTTAATCGTCGAGCTTATAAAGGAGTCAATTCAATAATTCAATGCAATATTTTTTTTTTGAAACATTTAAAGTAATGAATCGAAATTCAGTTAATAATAAAAAACTCTTGTCGAATTGAAAATTTCATATATGCCTTGATCCATTCTAATCTCAAGCGCAAGCATAAAGTAGATCATTCAAAATTGACACATTTTTTCTAAAGATGAAAGGTGCTTTTTTTATTAATTAGATTGAAAGCAACAAAGAATCTATTCTATAGTTATTTAGAATAATATAATAATTGTTAAGCAAGTGTTTAAACTTAATCAATTATTTTAACGGTCCATTTTTTTGACTAAAGGTCTTAGATTTGTTCTTTTATATTAAAATAGTATAAATCAAATAGTGTAAAAGAGATCAAACTTATGAATGTTTAGTATTGTGATTGTGGCAAATGGGTCGATGGGAAAAATAAAATGAAAATAATAATCCCCATCCTAAAAATGATAAAATATTCTAATAATAAAAAGAAAGGTGAAACTTTGTATCTTCTCTTTTTTTTTTCTTTTTTTTTTGCAAAAAAAGTACCATTTTTAGAATTCAGTAGAAAAAAGAATTCTTTGTTATGCATACGATAAAAGCAAAAGGAGTGCAATTTAATATTTATTAGTTCAAAACAAAACATTAAAAAGAATTGCACTCCTTTTTATGTATTTTCCATTCTAAATTATAAACAATAAACAAAATTAGACCCTTTAAACCAAATTAGACCCTTTCTCATGTCAAGTCAAATCAGATTATTCCAACCCTTGATTTTTTATTTGTTGCACAAAAAAACTTTTTGAATTACCTGTAGAAAGAGATTTCGCTAACGAAAAAGCTTTCAATACTGCCCAATATCCCTTTTTTTTCCAAATATCTTTTCGAATACGCTTTTTTGATCTAGAAGTACGCTTTTTGGGGACTGCCATAATAAAATAAAGAAGTTTTTTATTGTTATAGTTGGATGTGAAAGACATTTATTGTTCAAAACAAAATCGTTCTTTACTATTCATTATCTATGTATTTAGTCTCTCAATTATACTCTTTTCAAAAAAGAAGCCTATCCACTTATTTTTACTTCTATCTTTTTTCATTATATTCCATATATACATGGAATAAAATACGGCAATAAAGTTTAAGACTCTAAATTTGATTTATCCTAATAAAAAACTTTAATAAAAAACTTTAGCTTCACTTTTCTAGTAATTGGCAAACTCGAAGAAAAAAATATATCTAATTGAATTTCAATTTTCAAATTCAAATGAGACTGAGACTATTAATTTGTTAAAAAAAAAAAATGTAGTAATTCTTTCCTTTTATCTTATGGAAAGGAAGAGTATCAAATATGATAGTCTTTTCTACAAACATAATGAAAGGCGATAAATCTGTTCCAAAATGCACTAGTTAATAATTCTGAATAAAAATAAAAGAACTAAAATAAATAATTATTTTGATCCAGTAAGGATCCGGTAAAACCATCTTTTTTTATTATTTATATTTTATTATTTCTATCAAAATAAAAAAATACTACTTTTATTTTTGCTTAAAATTGTTAGAATTCTTTATCCTTTCTCTATGTATATAAAAAATTTGTAATTATGTAATTAATAATAGTTCTTTTTTTTTTTATTTAGAATTCTAATAAGTATTTTTTTACTAGTATTTTTATTTTTCTAGTATTTTTATTTATTTGATTTGACCAATTTCAATTTTTTGATTTTAATATCTGAAGTATTTTGGAAAATTCAGAATAATTTAATTAAGAATATAAAATAAGAATATAAAATTCGATTAAAGTTTTACATATTTTTTTATTGACCGACTTATTTAAAATTAAAAAATATATATATATATAAGAGCCGATGAATCAGAAACAAGAAACAATTAATTATTACTTAAAAGTTAAAAGAGTTAAAAGTTTTTTTATGGAACATATATATCAATATTCATGGATCATACCTTTTGTTACATTCCCAATCCCTATGTTAATAGGGGGGGGGCTCCTACTTTTTCCGGCGGCAACAAAAAAACTTCGTCGTATGTGGGCTTTTCCAAGCCTTTTCTTGTTAAGTATAGTCATGATTTTTTCAATTGACTTGTCTATTCACCAAATAAATAGCAGTTTTATGTATCAATATATATGGTCGTGGACTATCAATAATGATTTTTCTTTAGAGTTCGGACACTTGATTGACCCACTTACTTCTATTTTGTCAGTATTAATTACTACAGTTGGAATTGTGGTTCTTTTTTATAGTGACAATTATATGTCTCATGATCAAGGCTATTTGAGATTTTTTGCTTATATGAGTTTTTTCAATACTTCAATGTTGGGATTAGTTACTAGTTCTAATTTGATACAAATTTATATTTTTTGGGAGTTGGTTGGAGTGTGTTCTTATCTATTAATAGGTTTTTGGTTCACACGGTCTATTGCATCGAATGCTTGTCAAAAA